CTTCCCTCATGTTTATTTTTTCCATTTTTCTCAATAAATGATTAGCTACAAAAGGATTTTTTTTTAGTGAACGTGTCACGGCGGATTCCTCCTTTTTTTACATTATTAAAATGGGTATTCTATGCCCAATATCTCGATCTAAAGTATGGAGGTAAGAATAAATACAATAATGATATGAATGGAAAAAGAAAAAAGAGAAAATCCTTTAGCTAGATAAGGGGCGGATGTAGCCAAGTGGATCAAGGCAGTGGATTGTGAATCCACCATGCGCGGGTTCAATTCCCGTCGTTCGCCCATCACATTATTTCCAATTCCAAAAATTCGATTTTCCATATTCCTATTTACGGCGACGAAGAATAAAACTGTCACTATATTTTTTCCTTTTCCTACTTCTTCTTCCAAGCGCAGGATAACCCCAAGGGGTTGTGGGTTTTTTTCTACCAATTGGGGCTCTTCCTTCACCGCCCCCATGGGGATGGTCTACAGGGTTCATAACTACTCCTCTTACTACAGGACGCTTACCTAGCCAACACTTAGATCCGGCTCTACCCAAACTTTTTTGGTTCACCCCAACATTACCCACTTGTCCGACTGTTGCTAAGCAGTTTTTGGATATCAAACGGACTTCCCCAGACGGTAATCTTAATGTGGCCGATTTACCCTCTTTTGCAATCAGTTTCGCTACAGCACCCGCTGCTCTAGCTAATTGTCCACCCTTTCCAAGTGTGATTTCTATGTTATGTATGGCCGTGCCTAAGGGCATATCGGTTGAAGTAGATTCTTTTTTTTTCTCAAGAAAACCCCTTCCCAAACTGTACAAGCTTCTTCCAAAGCATACGGCTTTCTAGATGTATATGATGATATCTAGACAGATGGATCTTATATGAATCGTATGATGAAGTACCACGTGAGTGGATATATAGGAATCCAAATCCGCCGAATCACTCATGTTATGATTTTCTACATCCTAGGTCTCCCCGTTCCGTCATCTGGCTTATGTTCTTCATGTAGCATTCAGACCGAATGACTCTATGAAATTACGTCGATACTTCCACATATTACGGGTAACGTAGGAGACATCTCTATTTTTCCCCGGGGGATCTTTATAATTACCACTGCTTAACTTTCAATTCGCCTCTGACCATCAAATTAAATGTGAATAACCCGTCCTCCTCTCTTTTAAACAAGGGGCGCCTCCGGTTCTGTGCGTGCTTCAAACAATTTTGTCTTCTCCATATTACCATATCTCTAGAGTCAATAATTTTCTATGAGGAACTACTGAACTCAATCACTTGCTGCCATTACTCAACAGTTTTCTGTTGAGGTCCATCCAGTCGAGGTACTCAAATTGGATCAGTGATCGATTTCTAGGTTTCGTCGTAAACCTAATTGGTTACTTCCAATTACGTAAATCAATAGTTCAAACCGCACTCAAAGGTAGGGCATTTCCCATTGATATAGGAACTTCTGTACCAGAAACAATGGTATCTCCAATTATAGCCCCTCTGGGATGTAAAATATATCTCTTCTCACCATCCCCATAGTGTATGAGACAAATGTATGCATTTCGATTAGGGTCGTATTCTATGGTTACGATTCTACCAGATATGTCTTTTTCATTCCGTCGAAAATCGATTTTACGGTATAGACGCTTATGACCTCCCCCTCTATGCCCCGAGGTAATGATTCCTCTGGAATTACGACCTTTACTACAACGATGCTGCCCATAGATCAAATTATTTCGTGGATTGGATTTTACTTGACTGTCTATGGTTCCATTGCGTGTGCTCGGGGTAGAAGTTTTGTATAAATGTATCGCCGTGTTATTAAGTATTTTGTTTGCTTTAAGTTCTTTTCTCTATAAGAGGTGGAATAGAATAACCCGGTTGAAGCGTAATGATCATACGTTTGTAATGCATTGTATGTCCCATAATAGGTCCCATTCTTCTGCCCTTTCCCGGGAGTCGATGACTATTCATAGCTATTACCTTGACACCAAAGAAGAGTTCGACCCAATGCTTTATTTCTGTCCTAGTTGATCCTGATTCGACATTAGAAGTATATTGATTGTTCCCCAATAACTGGATACTTTTTTCTGTAAATACTGCATATTTGATTCCATCCATAAATCCATTTTCTTCCCTATGAGTTCCAGTATCGATAAGAATTCTAGTTCTTACTGTTCATATGTTATGGTATGAATATACCATACCAATTCGTTATGTATGGATGATGAGATTCCATTGATACAGAGCCAATTACAATAGACTTATTGGACGTTCCCATTGGCGTGCATCCAGCAGGAATTGAACCTACGAATTTGCCAATTATGAGTTGGGCGCTTTAACCATTCAGCCATGGATGCTTAACAGGGATTCGCGAATAACCAAATTTCAATTGAAATGAAATCCTTAGGAGGAATCAATGAAAGGACATCAATTCAAATCCTGGATCTTCGAATTGAGAGAGATCCAGAATTCTCACTATTTCTTAGATTCATGGATCAAATTCGATGCAGTGGGATCTTTCACTCACATTTTTTTCCACCAAGAACGTTTTATGAAACTCTTTGACCCCCGAATTTTGAGTATCCTACTTTCACGTGATTCACAGGGTTCAAGAAGCAATCGATATTTCACGATCAAAGGTGTAGTACTGCTTGTAGTAGCGGTCCTTATATCTCGTATTAACAATCGAAAGATGGCTGAAAGAAAAAATCTCTATTTGATGGGGCTTCTTCCTATACCTATGAATTCCATTGGACCCAGAAATGGGACATTGGAAGAATCTTTTCGGTCTTCCAATATCAATAGGTTGATTGTTTCGCTCCTGTATCTTCAAAAAGGGAAAAACATTTCTGAGAGTTGCTTCATGGATCCGCAAGAGAGTACTTGGGTTCTCCCAATAAATAAAAAGTCTATCATGCCCGAATCTAACCGGGGTTCGCGGTGGTGGAGGAACCGGATCGGGAAAAAGAGGGATTCTAGTTGTAAGGTATCTAATGAAACCGTAGCTGGAATTGAGATCTCATTCAAAGAGAAAGATAGCAAATATCTGGAGTTTCTTTTTGTATCCTATACGTATACGGATGATCCGACCCGCAAGGGCCATGATTGGGAATTGTTTGATCGTCTTTCTCCGAGGAAGAAGCGAAACATAATCAACTTGAATTTGGGACAGCTATTCGAAGTCTTAGGGAAAGACTTGATTTGTTATCTCATGTCTGCTTTTCGTGAAAAAAGACCAATTGAAGGGTGGGGTTTCTTCAAACAACAAGGAGCTGAGGCAACTATTCAATCAAATGATATTGGGCGTGTTTCCCATCTCTTCTCGAGAAACAAGTGGGGTATTTCTTTGCAAAATTGTGCTCAATATCATATGTGGCAATTCCGCCAAGGTCTCTTCGTTAGTTGGGGAAAGAATCAGCACGAATCGGATTTTTTGAGGAACGTATCGAGAGATAATTGGATTTGGTTAGACAATGTGTGGTTGGTAAACAAGGATCGGTTTTTTAGCAAAGTACGGAATGTATTGTCAAATATTCAATATGATTCCACAAGATCCATTTTCGTTCAAGTAACGGATTCTAGCCAATTGAAAGGATCTTCTGATCAATCCAGAGATCATTTCGATTCCATTAGAAATGAGGATCCCGAATATCACACATTGATCGATCAAAGAGAGATTCAGCAACTAAAAGTAAGAGAAAGATCGATTCTTTGGGATCCTTCCTTTCTTCAAACGGAAGGAACAGAGATAGAATCAGATCGATCCCCGAAATGCCTTTTTGGATCTTCCTCAATGTCCCGGCTATTCACGAAAGGTGAGAAGCAGATGAATAATTATCTGCTTCCGGAAGAAATCGAAGATTTTCTTGGGAATCCTACAAGATCAATTCGTTCTTTTTTCTCTGACAGATGGTCAGAACTTCATCTGGGTTCGAATCCTATTGAGAGGTCCACTAGGGATCAGAAATTGTTGAAGAAAAAACAAGATCTTTCTTTTGTTCCTTCCAGGCGATCGGAAAATAAAGAAATGGTTGACATATTCAAGATAATTACGTATTTACAAAATATCGTCTCAATTCATCCTATTTCCTCAGATCCGGGATCTGGTATGGTTCCGAAGGATGAACCAGATATGGACAGTTCCAATAAGATTTCATTCTTGAACAAAAATCCATTTTTGGATTTATTTCATCTATTCCATGACCGGAACAAAGGGGGATACACGTTACACCGCGATTTTGACTCAGAAGAGAGATTTCAAGAAATGGCAGATCTATTCACTCTATCAATAACCGGGCCGGATCTGGTGTATCATAGGGGATTTGCCTTTTCTATTGATTCCTACGGGTTAGATCAAAAAAAATTCTTTTTCGATTCATCTCTGGGGTTGAATACCTTATTCAAGAATTTTTTTTGGATTCTACCTCCTCTTTTTTATGAAGAGAATGAATCTTTTTATCGAAGGATCAGAAAAGAATCGGTCCGGATCTACTGCGGGAATGATTTGGAAGATCCAAAACGAAAAACTGCGGTATTTGCTAGCAACAAGATAATGGAGGCAGTCAATCAATATAGATTGATCCGAAATTTGATTCAAATCCAATATAGCACTCGTAGGTACATAAGAAATGTATCGAATCGATTCTTTTTAATGAATAGATCCGATCGCAACCTCGAATATGGAATTCAAAGGGATCAACAAATAGGAAATGATACTCTGAATCATATAACTATAATGAAATATACGATCAACCAACATTTATCGAATTTGAAAAAGAGTCAGAAGAAATGGTTTGATCCTTTTATTTCTCGAACCGAGAGATCCATCAATCGGGATCCTGATGCATATAGATATAAATTGTCCAATGGGAGCAAGAATCTCCAGGAACATTTGGAACATTTCATTTCTGAAGAGAAGAACTGTTTTCAAGTAGTGTTCGATCGATTACGTATTAATCAATATTCGATTGATTGGTCCGAGGCTATCGATAAAGAAGATTTGTCCAAGTCACTCCCCTTTTTGTCCAAGTCACTCCCCTTTTTGTCCAAGTCACTCCCCTTTTTGTCCAAGTCACTCCCCTTTTTGTCCAAGTCACTTCCCTTTTTCTTTGTGAGTATCGGGAATATCCCCATTCATAGGTCCGAGATCCACATCTATGAATTGAAAGGTCCGCAACTCCGCAATCAGTTGTTAGAATCAATAGGTGTTCAAATCGTTCATTTGAATAAATTGAAACCCTTCTTATTGGATGATCATGATAATTCCCAAAGACCTAAATTCTTGATCAATGGAGAAACAATATTACCGTTTTTGTTCAAAAAGATACCAAAGTGGATGATTGACTCATTCCATACTAGAAATAATCGCAGGAAATCCTTTGCGGATTCCTATTTCTCAATAATATCCCAGGATCAAGACAATTGGCTGAATCCCGTGAAACCATTTCATAGAAGTTCATTGATATCTTCTTTTTATAAAGCAAATCGACTTCGATTCTTGAATGATCCACATCACTTCTGGTTCTATTGTAACAAAAGATTTCCCTTTTATGTGGAAAAGCCCCGTATCAATAATTATGATCTTACATATGGACAATTCCTCAATATCTTGTTCATTCGCAACAAGATATTTTCTTTGTGCGTCGATAAAAAAAAACATATTTCTTTGGAGAGAGAGACTATTTCACCAATTGAGTCACAGGTATCTGACATATTCATACCTAACGATTTTCCACAAAGTGGTAACGAAACGTATAACTTGTACAAATCTTTCCATTTTCCAATTCGATCCGATCCATTCGTTCGTAGAGCTATTTACTCGATCGCAGACATTTCTGCAACACCTCTAACAGAGGAACAAATAGTCAATTTGGAAAGAACTTATTGTCAGCCTCTTTCAGATATGAATCTATCTGATTCAGAAGGGAAGAACTTGTATCAGTATCTTGGTTTCAATTCAAACATGAGTTTGATTCACACTCCATGTTCTGAGAAAGATTTACCATCCGGAAAGAGGAAAAAACAGAGTCTTTGTCTAAAGAAATGCGTTGAGAAAGGGCAGATGTATAGAACCTTTCAACGAGATAATGCTTTTTCAAATCTCTCAAAATGGGATCTGTTCCAAACATATATGCCATGGTTCCTTACTTCGACAGGGTGCAAATATCTAAATTTCACCTTTTTAGATACTCTTTCAGACCCATTGCCGATACTAAGTAGCAGTCAAAAATTTGTATCCATTTTTCATGATATTATGCATGGATCGGATATATCATGGCCAATTCCTCAGACGATTCTTCCACAATGGACTCTGATAAGTGAGATTTCGAGTAAATGTTTACAGAATCTTCCTCTGTCCGAAGAAATGATTCATCGAAATAATGAGTCACTCGTTCCATTCATATGGGCACATCTGAGAGCAAAAAATGCTTGGGAATTCCTCTATTCAATCCTCTTCCTTCTTCTTGTTGCTGGATATCTCGTTCGTATACATCTTCTATTTGTTTCCCGAGCCTCTAGTGAGTTACAGACAGAGTTAGAAAAGATCAAGTCTTTGATGATTCCATCATACATGATTGAGTTGCGAAAACTTCTGGATAGGTATCCTACATCTGAACTGAATTCTTTCTGGTTAAAGAATCTCTTTCTAGTTGCTCTGGAACAATTAGGAGATTCTCTGGAAGAAATACGGGGTTCTGCTTCTGGTGGCAACATGCTATGGGGTGGGGGTCCCGCTTATGGGGTCAAATCAATACGTTCTAAGAATAAATATTTGAATATCAATCCCATCGATCTCATAAGTATCATACCAAATCCCATCAATCGAATCACTTTTTCGAGAAATACGAGACATCTAAGTCGTACAAGTAAAGGGCTCTATTCATTGATAAGAAAAAGAAAAAACGTGAACGGTGATTGGATTGATGATAGAATAGAATCCTGGGTCGCGAACAATGATTCGATTGATGATGAAGAAAGAGAATTCTTGGTTCAGTTCTCCACCTTAACGACAGAAAAGAGGATTGATCAAATTCTATTGAGTCTGACCCATAGTGATCATTTATCCAAAAATGACTCTGGTTATCAAATGATTGAACAACCGGGATCAATTTACTTACGATACTTAGTTGACATTCATAAAAAGTATCTAATGAATTATGAGTTAAATAGATCCTGTTTAGCAGAAAGACGGATATTCCTTGCTCATTATCATACAATCACTTATTCACAAACCTCGTGTGGGGCTAATAGTTTTCATTTCCCATCTCATGAAAAACCCTTTTCGCTCCGCTTAGCCCTATCTCCTTCTAGGGGTATTTTAGTGATAGGTTCTATAGGAACTGGACGATCCCATTTGGTCAAATACCTAGCGACAAACTCCTATGTTCCTTTCATTACGGTATTTCCAAACAAGTTCCTGGATGACAAGTCTAAAGATTCTTCTATTTACGATATTGATCATAGTGACGATATCGATATTGATGATAGTGACGATATTGATGATAGTGACGATATTGATGATAGTGACGATATTGATGATGACCTTGATACAGAGCTGCTAACTATGACGAATGTGCTAACTATGTATATGATGATGCCGAAAATAGACCGATTTGAATTTGATATCACCCTTCAATTCGAATTAGCAAAAGCAATGTCTCCTTGCATAATATGGATTCCAAACATTCATGATCTGTATGTGAATAAGTCGAATTACTTATCCCTCGGTCTATTAGAGAACTATCTCTCCGGGGATGTAAAAGATATTGCTTCGACTCATATTCCCCAAAAAGTGGATCCCGCTCTAATAGCTCCGAATAAATTAAATACATGCATTAAGATACGAAGGCTTCTTATTCCACAACAACGAAAGCACTTTTTCATTCTTTCATATACTAGGGGATTTTACTTGGAAAAGAAAATGTTCCATACTAATGGATTCGGGTCCATAACCATGGGTTCCAATGTACGAGATCTTGTAGCACTTATCAATGAGGCCCTATCAATTAGTATTACACAGAAGAAATCAATTATAGAAACTAATACAATTAGATTAGCTCTTCATAGACAAACTTGGGATTTGCGATCCCAGGTAAGATCGGTTCAGGATCATGAGATCCTTTTCTATCAGATAGGAAGGGCTGTTGCACAAAATATACTTCTAAGTAATTGCCCTATAGATCCTATATCTATCTATATCAAGAAGAAATCATGTAAGGAAGGGGATTCTTATTTGTACAAATGGTACTTCGAACTTGGAACGAGCATGAAGAAATTAACGATACTTCTTTATCTTTTGAGTTGTTCCGCCGGATCGGTCGCTCAAGATCTTTGGTCTTCACCCGGACCCGATGAAAAAAACGGGATCACTTCTTATGGCTTCGTTGAGAATGATTCTGATCTAGTTCATGGTCTATTAGAAGTAGAAGGTGCTCTGGTGGGATCCTCACGGACAGAAAAAGATTGCAGCCAGTTTGATAATAATCGAGTGACATTACTTCTTCGGTCCGAACCAAGGAATCAGTTAGATATGATGCGAAATGGATCTTGTTCTATCGTTGATCGGGGATTTCTATATGAAAAATACGAATCGGAGTTTGAAGAAGCGGAAGGGGAAGGAGTCCTTGACCCGCAACAGATAGAGGAGGATTTATTCAATCACATAGTTTGGGCTCCTAGAATATGGCGCCCTTGTGGCAATCTATTTGATTGTATCGAAAGGCCCACTGAATTGGGATTTCCCTATTGGGTCGGGTCATTTCGGGGCAAACGGATCGTTTATCATAAAGAGGGTGAGCTTCAAGATAATGATTCGGAGTTCTTGCAGAGTGGAACCACGCAGTACCAGACACGAGATAGATCTTCCAAAGAACGGGGCTTTTTTCGAATAAGCCAATTCATTTGGGACCCTGCGGATCCATTGTTTTTCCTATTCAAAGATCCGCCCTTTGTCT